CAAAATAAAAAAATTCGAAATAATAAAAACTTTTATTCTTTTTTTTATTCGAAACGCCCCGTGATCCTCAACCAATTTTGTGCTTCAATATAATTCCCGGGAGTAAGCATTATCGCCTGTTTCCAATACTCAGCGGCTTGATCGAACCAAGCCTCTGCAATTTCAGAATCTCCCTGTTGAATGGCCTGTTCTCCCCGGTCGGAATAGGTGGGTCAGTTCCTTTCCTTAGAACCGTACTTGAGAGTTTCCTAACTCATACGGCTCCCTAGTCAATTCTTTTGGTGTCCTTTTTTTTTTTTTTACCTATCCATCCTATCAAATCAAAGGAAAAACGGAATGAGATTTCTTATAGATCTATCCCACTGCTCGGGGTAACCAAAAGAGGTTAATCACATGAGTTTCAAACTTTCATTTTGATTAATAATCAGTTTTATCTTTTCTCCCACCTGCGGAAGAATAAAGCATACATTAGGTATTTACTGCGCTCGTTAGTATTTTCCGCAAGGTAACTATCTCGGTTTCATATCGAAATTTTTTCATATCTAAACTTATATAGAATCTTTGAAAAAGGCTTTTCGTAAGTAAAAAAGAAAAGACCTACTATCTTTGGGATCTGATCCTACACCGCCGCTCAATACCTTAGTGGATCGACTCTATTACATAAGTTAATTCCTAACTTCTATCTATCTTATATATAGGCATAAGTAAGCAGTTCTTTTATTAATGTATTGGCCCAAAACCTTGTTAATTGATCTTTACGGTGCTTGCTCTCTATCAATTCTCAATTTTTTTATCCATAGACATTGAAAAAAGGTATCTAGGCATATCTTATTTATTTCTTCATATTTTGACTTCTATGAAGTTTCTTTCTTTGCTACAGCTCATAAAAATCGTCGTTTTGGACGATGCATACGTAGCGAGCCTTTTTTTAGTATTTACTAGCAGATTTGGTCTTCCTTTTTCTTTCTATAGTGGAGATAGTCGCACGTAATGACAGATCACTGCCATATTATTAAAAGCTTGGGGTAAGAATGGGTTTCGTTCTAGTGCCCTAAAATAATATTCTAAAGCTTTTGTGTGTTCTCCATTACTTGTGTGGATAAGACCTATATTATAGAGTATATAACTTCGATCGTAGGGATCGATTTCTAGTCGCATAGCTTCATAATAATTCTGTAAAGCTTCCGCATAATTTCCTTCGGATTGAGCTGACATCCGTTACGGTCGTCATTCGATTCAAAGAATCTCCGTTCCAGAACCGTACGTGAAATTTTCATCTCATACGGCTCCTCCTTTAATATGCATAATGAGAATAAGAAATAAATACATGGAATAAAAAAAGGGGGGGTGCAATATTTTCATTATGAATTGAGCAGGGCTAGTGTTTTTACAAAAAATCTCTAGCCAACCTTCTTGCGAAAGAGCTTTTACTAACATCAAACGTCTTGATACTAAATTAAATAGAAAGGATAACTCCAGCAATTCCTTTGTCCTCAACGCCTCCTAATTTCCAGGAAATAGTCACTTCAACAGTCTTCGATGGTTATATGGGTATCCAAAGTACGAACGAGATGGATATTTGTTGTCCCAACCATTTTTGTTAGTCCCAATCCAGATACGAAAAGGGAGTGGGTAGGTAATTTTTAACAAAGCTTTTGTGTTGTTGATTGCTAGGTGTAGTGTTTCTTCCCCTATGCCGCCTATTGATACTATATTACTAGGAAGTAGGATTGACCTGTAATACAGAACACATAGGTCTAACCTTTCGCTCAATACTAAAATCGATAACTGAAGCATAGTATTTGAGGCTGCATCAATCGAGGATACACGACAGAAGGAATTGTTCTATTTCTAAACTTCACCTTCAACAAGCGTAGGTTTATTTCAATAATATTTCAATAATCAATAATATAGTAGAATAAGAATATTTTTTCTTTTTATCTCGAATCGTGTGCCTTTTTCGTAAAACTAGAAGCAGTAAAATTGAATAAAAAAAAAAAAAAAATAAAGAATCAAATCACACCATCTCTGTAATAAGTAAATGCCTCTTTTTCTCCTGAAGTTGTCGGAATTATTCGTAATAAGATATTGGCCACAATTGAAAAGGTCTTATCAATAAAATTTCCATTTATCCGCGATCTAGGCATAGGTATCAATCCATTCTATAATTCTTCTCATTACCCTTTCTTTGCGGGAAAATGGTTCCACAAACAAAGGATTTGTACAGTACGAAATAACATAAAAACAGAAAAACAGATTCATTTCCAAACAAAATACATTTAACGAATCTTCTGCTACTACTTATTAATATCTTTTTTTTTTTTATTCCAATTATTCCAAATACTCAAATTACTCCTTTTTCAAAAATAAATAACAAGAATCAATAAGAAAAAAATAGTTGAATCCTATTCGAATTCATATTCATACAAAACAAATGTAGTAGTATAGGAACTATTCCAATTTTATCGAAGCGGAAGAATCCAGGAATTTTTCGATTAGGTCAAAAAAAAGTCCTTTTGATTGAATTATGATCTAAAGAGTAAAGGAAAAAGAATCGAATAATCAGTCTATGATGAAAATCAATAGAATAATAAATAGATAACTGTTTATTTTTGTTGGGTCCATAGCGAGTATATACACTATACAATCAAATAGAAATATCCCCGGGATGTTTCATGAATTTGTAATAGATTAATGAGATAAAGGATTTGTTAGTGAGAACTTTAAAACTAGAAAGGAATTTTCGAATCTTTATGGAATTGTAGTCTAAATCTAAATAGAATCATGGGCGAAGAATATCCATTAATCATACATGGTCTAAAAAACATAAACCCATTAATCAGTTGATTCGTTCAAATTCATTGATTTAATCCGGTCTATTTGGGCTGGGCATCCCTATCGAAACAAAAATAGACAATATTCATATAAATATGAATATAGTAATGTCTCGCTATTTCTTCGGTTTCTGAGTCATAATCATTGTGTAGGAGAGATGGCCGAGTGGTTCAAGGCGTAGCATTGGAACTGCTATGTAGGCTTTTGTTTACCGAGGGTTCGAATCCCTCTCTTTCCGCACTTTACTTTCGCCTAATTCGGCAACATTCCTAACTGTAACAAATCAACCAACAAGAAATGCCATTCGTAGAACATAACAGTTAGGTCCTTCTTTTATTTTGATTTGAATATATATATTTTATTTGCTTTTTTATTGCTGCGGTACGTAAAATACTGGAAAGTACGGGCAAGGAATGAAAATCTTTCTACCGATCTATGATACATGAATAGGAAAAATTCGAGACGGGGGAAGATATATATATGAGTCGGAGAAAATCCAGATCAAACCCCTGACTTTAAACCTTAAGTCAATTTACTTTGGCAAAAGAAAGGGGCCAAATTGTCCGAACTCTTTGCTTTGTATTTTTTTTAGGGTTAAGTTTGACGGGAATAATATTCTACCACTAGCAATTCATTTATTTTTAAACCGACCCACTTACTATCTATTATTTGATTGACTAATCCTTTATATGGGAATGGGTGAAGAGTCAAATGTTTGGGCAATTCCTCACGAGGAGATGAATCAAGATAATTTTGAATTAGAGTTCTGGATTTTTGTTCATCCCTCGCCATAATAGTATCTTGGGGTTTGCAACGATAACTTGGTATATCTACTATACGACCATTAACTAAAATATGTCTATGGTTAACTAATTGGCGGGCTGCCGGAATAGTCGGAGCCATACCCAATCGAAAAAGGATGTTATCCAAACGCATTTCAAGTAATTGTAGTAAAACCTGACCTGTTGACCCTTTGGCTTTTCTGGCGATACGTACGTATTTAAGTAATTGTCGTTCTGTAATACCATAATGAAAACGCAATTTTTGTTTTTCTTCTAGACGAATACGATATTGAGACCTTTTCCCGGAACGCGATTGGTTTCTAAGATCAGTTCCGGCTCTAGGCCTTTTATTAGTTAATCCGGGCAAAGCTCCTAGACGACGTATTTTTTTGAAACGAGGCCCTCGGTAACGCGACATAAAAACTCCTTCCTTTCTGTTTTCTTTATTTATTTTTATATTTCATTTTACAAAATAATTCAAAATTAAAACTGAACTAAATGATAAATGAAGCAAAATCCCCTGAAGTATTGTATTACAATAAATAATGAAATTCTTTTTTATTGTATAAATATCGTATACGAATCCTTTTTTGTTTTTTGTATTATATATTTTATTTTGTATTTTTATTTTAAAATATGTAAGTAAAATAAAAGGAAAAGAAAGGGTTAAATCCCGGTACACCAAATCAAATCAGGAAAAAGACTCTTTCTTTTCCCTTTTATTCATATGAAGAAAGAAAGGGGACCTTATTGTTTGTTCTTTGATTTCAAAAAATTATTCATCATGTAAAATAAATCGAACAAATACAAAAAAAAAAAAAAAAATAGAGGAAAAGCCGGCTATCGGAATCGAACCGATGACCATCGCATTACAAATGCGATGCTCTAACCTCTGAGCTAAGCGGGCTCACAGAAATTCTACATACTATAGGAATTCGATAAACTATATCTTAGTTTAGGCTTAGCTATTAACTATTCATTTTTATTCTTTTATAATATAATATTATTCAAATATTTATTTCAAATCAAATATTGAATTTCGTTTTTTTTATTTCTTTCATTTCTATATATTTTTTATTTTTGTCTAGAACAATTCAATTCTATTTCAATTCTATTTCGTTCAATTTATCAATTATATGAAATTCTATTTCTATTTAGCAGGTCTATGAATTTGAAAATTCATTTCAAATCGAAATTGAAAATTATTATTATTATATTATTAATAGAAATGGATATTGATTTTCATTTTTGTTATAGTATATAGGTCTGCCCTCATAAAAACCTAAAAAAGGAAGGAAAGGATAAGAATAAAAAAAAAAATGCGAATTCTAAGAATTTAGAATCGAGAAAGTTGAAATCCAGATCATAATAACATAATAAGATATTCTTCTGCTTTCATTCAGAGACTAAGATGAAAAACAAAGAATCGAACCTTTGAGTATAAAAAATTGCATGGAAAAATGAAATGATAAGAGGATATATATGGTATATATCCATCCATATTGAATTGCAGCTACAGAAATGATAGAATCATTTCTAATTAGGCCAAATCAAAAATCAAATAAATAAAGGCTTTCGATAGAGATGAAAGAAGTTAGACAAAAAATAAAAAGGATAAAACACTTTTCGGTATAGTAATCGGTATAGTAATCCGTATCAAATCTAATGAATTCAACGATTCCGACATAAAAGAATAAAAAAAAAAGGAAAGACATTCCACTGAGATCCGAATTTTAAAACAAAGTAAAGGGGGATATGGCGAAATCGGTAGACGCTACGGACTTAATTGGCTTGAGCCTTAGTATGGAAACCTACTAAGTGAAAACTTTCAAATTCAGAGAAACCCTGGAATTAATAAAAATGGGCAATCCTGAGCCAACTCCTTTTTTTTTCAAAAAAAAAGTAAAAAATCAGAAAGCAAGAAAAAAAAAAGGAAAGGTGCAGAGACTCAAAGGAAGCTGTTCTAACAAATGGGGTTGACTGTGCTGTGTTGTTATAAGAATTCTTCCATCAAAACTCCAATCAAAAAAAGGGTAAAGCATATACGTAGTGAACTATATCAAATGATTAATGACAACCCGAATCCGTAATCTGTATTTTTTTTTTTATTTTATATAAGCTGAATTCTATTTTATATAATATGAATATGAAATATATATTCTAAAATAGATAATTCTATCTAAAAAAAAATTTTAGAATATGAAATGAAAAAATTTATACGAAAAAATGGAAGAATTTTTGGGTTATGAATTGATTCCAAGTTGAAAAAAGAATCAAATATTCATTTACTCCATAGTCTGATAGATCTTTTGAAGAACTGATTAATCGGACGAGAATGAAGATAGAGTCCCGTTCTACATGTCAATACTGACAATAATGAAATTTATAGTAAGAGGAAAATCCGTCGACTTTAAAAATCGTGAGGGTTCAAGTCCCTCTATCCCCAAAAGCTTTTTTTATTCCCTAACTAATTATCCTTTTTTTTATTAACGGTTTGAAGGTGTTTCCTCATTTTTTTGTTTTCAATTTCAAAAGGGATAAAAAGACTTCGGACGGAAATACTTTTCCCTTATCACAAGTCTTGTGATATACGTACAAATGAATATCTTTGAGCAAGAAAGAATCATTTGAGTGATTCACAATTAATATCATTACGTGTACTAAAACTTAAATAAACTTAGAGACAAAGTCCTTCCCAAAGAAATTACTACGGTCCCTAGATAAGACTTTGTAATACTTTTTGTCCTTTTAATTGACATAGACCCAAGTTCTCTATTAAAATGAGTAGAGGATGGGCTAGAAAGGGGAATGGTCGGGATAGCTCAGCTGGTAGAGCAGAGGACTGAAAATCCTCGTGTCACCAGTTCAAATCTGGTTCCTGGCACATTATTAATTTTTGGACGAGTATCCATTCTAAAAATTAACCAGTATGGATCGATATACATATTCATTAATAGTCGAGATCATGACACATACGTAAGTTATTTTCTTTCTTTAGTTATCGCGCGATATACCCCATCTACTTTTTAGATAGATGGGTAGATAGTTTTTTTTTTTAATAAAAAATTTCATTATGTTTTCTTTTTTTTTTTTTTTGTTCATATTGTGTCTCCTCTCATGCAAAATGAATAGAATATTAATACTTCATACATATTCCAAAAGGTTACATTAGTTAGTTGAAATGAAACGCCCAAAACAAAAAAGTAGAGTCTCGGGGAATTAAAAGATGAAACTAGATAAAATTCATCTCAGATCCAGTACAAATAAAATCGGATCCCTGCCCATATCTTTTTCCATTTCTTCATTTCCTCATACATTATATGATTTTCTGGAACTCGTCTAAGTAAATGATTGATGTATGCGCGGTACAAAGCTCATGATGGAAAACTTTTTAGTTCACTCTATCGACTCTTAGCTCATCCAAAAGAAAATTTTTTAGAATCTCAATGAATTCTTACTTCATTTTTCATTTATTTTTTTAACCACCCATAGTACCAGCAGTACATCAATTACTCTATTTAATTTAGAGCAAAACATCCAAATAGTCCTTAGATAGCAGAAGTTGTAGAAGTGAAGATTCCTTTCTTATCTTATCATTCAATAAGCATCTTGTATTTCATAAAAATTGGGGACAATATAATCCTTACGTAAGGGCCATCCTATCCAACTTTCGGGCATTAAAATACGTTTCAGGCGTGGATGATTATCATAATATATTCCCAACATATCATAGGATTCCCGTTCTTGAAAATCTGCGCTTTTCCAAACCCAGAAAACGGACGGAATTCGAGGATTGCTCCTTGGAGCAAATACTTTTATGCATACCTCTTCCGGTTGATCCACACCGTACTCTATTCTCGTAAGATGATACACACTACCTAAC